TCACCAGATCTCGATTTTTCATATATAAATGTAACTAATGTATCTCCTTCGTAAAGGGTTTCCCCATAATGGCCATGAACAGTTGCTCCGGGGGTGGCCAAATAAGGCTTAGCTGATCGTATCACTATCGAGTCAACTTGAACAAGTATAACTTGACCCGATTTGAGGGGCGGTCCATTTTTGGCTATACATACATTTTCACAAATAAACTGTCCAAGACTAATTATTTTAGATGTCTCTGCACAATAATAGTGATGGAGAAAAGACCAATTCAAATTGAATGGATTTAAAATAATGTTACGGCATGGATCGGGATTAAAAATTTTTCCATTTTCATCCATTAAATAATATTTTAATTTAATCACTTGAAAAGTCTGTTTTAAATTGTCAAGTTGCAAATATTTAGTTACTAAGATCTGATTATGAGTTATTAAATGGTAAGATGAATAAAAATTCTCAATTGGAAGGCATGTTCCTAAAGGGCCCAATGAATTCCTAATTGGAATTAGGGGATCTTTTTTAATTGATTCTTTTATCACACTGTGATATTTTACATCTTTGAATGGCTCCATTCGAGAACAATTGGCTGCTGACAAAATTATCAACGACTGACATTCCTTATTTCTATTCAACAACGTATGAATAGTTCCTTGAGGTTGGTTAAGAGATTGTTGAATTTTTGCCTTGGAATAGGAATAAATAGCAGAAAAGGGATTGATATTGGTACAATCCGATCCATTATCAGAGAGCAATCCTGACCCCGACGGATCATTCCTTTTTCCGATATACGAAATAGGGGATTTCACTAAGTTGATTTTTAGGAAATGTCGAATCAAACCATTTGTCCTTATTTCAACAAAAGAAGCACGGGCTTCTTCGCAAGAAGAACTTTTTTTGTCTTGGTTCCAATTCAATACTAAACAAGTCCGAACTAATTGAATACTTGTGTCAGAAATTCCTCGAATCGGTTTGCCATTTCCATAAAGGATATAATTGACAATTCGAAGTTGCACATTATCCCTTTCCTGCAATGGATCCGGTGGAAAAAGGGTTCCTAAATTTATACCGTCCGTTATTTCATATGTGACGACAGGTCGAACTAAAACAAAAAACCTTTTCTTACTAGGTGTAATTCGTTGGACATAGATCCAATTTTGAACTTTTTTGTATTCCTTGGAATTTCTTTTTCCTGTTCCTGGTGGTATCAAAACGCCGGTATGCCTGGATATCTTATCCGTCTCTCCAGGAAAATGGATATCTCCAGAAAAGATTTTCAGTTCAATTCGTTTTTTTTTTCTCTCCACCCGGACCAACCCACCGACTCGGCTTCTTAGATTTAAGGTGATTTGTGTATCGACCCCAACGATACTATTGTTCCGTACCATTAGGGAAGAAGATCCGGGCAAGATATGCACCTCTTCAGGAATGAAAAAAAATCGATCTACTTTCATTTGGTATTTTGGCCTAAATTCCTTGACTCCTCGATACTCAATCAAATCCTCTTTTTTGATGACTGAATGCGTTTCTATAGTCCCATATTTAATAATGCCCGAACTCTTTCTTCTGTATCGAGGATCATCGAAATAAGCAAGAATACTATTTCGACGGAAAATACCATTTACGGGGATTTCAATCGAGATACCTGAACAGGGCATTAGTTCATTCTCGAGTTCTTGAATCGAGTGTAGTGGAATGATGAATTTATTTCTTCGCCTTTTTGACAATAAAGCAGAATTCCCGTGAAGAATAGGCGAATATACGAGATTATACTGGCCAGTACATATGATTCGATTAAGGTCTGAATAATCAGGAATCCTATCTTCTTTTTGACCATAAAAATCCGAACTAAACAATTTCTGCCTCGCCTGATCATTGGTTACTGAGAGGTTAGAAGTATATCTTCGCTTGCCAGAAAGAGAATGCGCATTCATTTGATCCTGATCCTTGTGGATCGAAAGGTAGACTAGACTGGACCTGCACGGCCCTCCTAATAATATCCATAAATGACTTGTTTTTGGTAATAGATGAACATTACCATATGTAAATTCGGGTGCATGATAGACATCGGTACTCCAGTGCATTTCTCCGTCTGAATCAGAATAAATATGTTTTCGAACCTTCTCTTTAAAATTCAAAGTGGATATTCCTGCGCGAATCTCAGCAATTACTTGTTCTGATTCTACGTATTGATCGTTTTGAACTAAAAGCAAACTTTTGGGTGGAATATTCACATTATGTAGAATATCTTCACTCTCAATAGTTACATACAAGTCTATAGAACATAGAAAGGCGGGATGCCCATGACGTGTACGTGTCGGATGAACCAAGTCCTCATTGAATTTTATTTTTCCATTAGATGGGGCTCGCACATGTTCTGCAGTACCCCCCGTGAATACTCCTCCGGTATGAAAAGTTCGTAATGTTAATTGAGTACCCGGTTCTCCAATCGATTGACCTGCAATAATACCTACAGCTTCCCCCAATTCAACCAGGTCGCCAT